AGTCGACGTTGATTTATCATCTTTAACGTCTCTAATTCAAAACCGAACATGAAACTTTTCTTTCATTCGGCTCCTTTATGAAATATGGAAAAATTTCCAGCCATCAGGCGTGAGCGAAAAAAAATTCGGCCCAAAACATCTAATTTATCCATAACATCTATGTCAGCCTACTCTTTTTTGAATGCATTCAAAAAACGCGCTTTCTAGACGATCCCTCTAGACGAGGGGAATTTGAATAATCTTTCTAGTTATTTCGTTCTTTATTTCTATTTAATTTAATAGAACCTTTAGGAAAAGCGTTTTGCTTCTACCGAGTCAAAACATGATATTGATGTCTATAGTAAACCAAAGACATCCTTTAAATACTTATTTTGCTTCAATCTCAACCAACTATATAAAAACCAACTATATAAAAGGAAATTTGAAGATTTAGTTACGATTAGAAATCCATTTTTCTGTCTTTATCCATAGGTCCTTTATTCATACTCGTTCAATTGGAAGTTTTGATCCAATAAAAAAATTATGTTTCGTAATCTCCTAATCCAAGTTTTCAATTTCAAATTGATTGATTCTTGAATACAAATCACGAGAATTAATATTCTTACTCTAATTTTTCATTGAGAGATAAAGGATTTAATCCTTTTAAGAAAAAAAGTTTTTGGTCGCAATATGCGCGGGGGACCCCTTAACTATGTAGGGTTAATGGAACGAATCACACTTTTACCACTAAACTATACCCGCTATGATGTGATTATTGTATATATAGAAACTTTTTGTCAAGTAAGAGAATCGGGTAGAATCCGAAAAGAATTTGAAAAGAATGAAAAAAAATTAGAGCGTTGGAGTATTCTATTTCTTCAGGGAATCTAGTGAGATTAGGAAAACAAGTATTTTTTTTTTGAATCCAATCAAAATCATTATCTTTTATGATATTTGACAAGATAGCCCCCGCCGCGAGCTAAGCCGTGAAAAAAAAAAGGTAGTTTTTTTTTCTTTCTATTTTATTTTTTTCATATCATATAGCAATCCATATTTTAGATATGGATTGCTATATGATATTGATTGGTTAATTGCAATATTGAGTTAGAGATGTCTTTTTCGAGCCCTACTTTATCGAAATCGAAAACAAATTACAAGGATTACTGAGGTAAGTTTTCTATATTTTTTATTTGATTATAGAATAAACCCCTTCTATTAAATAAATCTTTTCGTTTTTTAGTTCTTATTATCTATTTTTTAATAGATATAAAATCCAATTTCTTATAATACTTTTATATACAATACTTTACTTTTATAGATATTCAAAAATCTAAAAAATAGACTTGAATATATAATCAAGAATATAGACTAGACTATGATAGTCTATTTTATGATAATATAGAATAGGGTCTAAAAGTAATGGAATAAAAGGAAACAAAAGGAATAAAGTAATAAAAAAAAGGGCATATAAAAGGACTTTCTTTTTCAAACCCCATTAATGTAATGTAATATGGTAATTCTTTTTTTTTTTTCGATTGGGAGAGATGGCTGAGTGGACTAAAGCGTCGGATTGCTAATCCGTTGTATGAGTTTTTCGTACCGAGGGTTCGAATCCCTCTCTTTCCGTACCTTGATCAAAATTCTCAATGTGACCGACCACAATATATCAAATCACATAATAACGGATACCTTTATTCCAAGAGTTAGACCTTTCCTTGATATGAATTCTTTAGCCCTAATTTCTCTGGAAAGAATGGACAAGGCATGAAAATACCCATTCATTCTTCTATGATATATCAATGGGGGAAAATCCTACGATCAACCCCTTACTTTCTTTTTATTTCTTTACTTATTACTTGGGTAATTGGGGCAAAATTGTCCGAACCCCTCTTTTTTTAGTTAGGTTTTAGTCTGACGAGAATAATATTCTATGACTAGAAATTCATTTATTTTCAAACCAAGGCATTTACTATCTATTATTTGAGTGACCAATCCTTTATATTTTTGGGGGTAAAGAATCAAATGTGTTGGCAAGTTGTTCTGGGGGAATGAGTCAAGAGATTTTTGAATCATATCTTTCGATTTTTGTTCATCCTTCACTGTAATAAGATCACGGGGTTTGCAGCGATAACTTGGTATATCCACCATACGATCATTAACTAAAATATGTCTATGATTAACTAATTGGCGGGCTTGAGGAATAGTTGACGCCATACCTAATCGAAAAAGGATATTATCTAAACGCATTTCAAGTAATTGTAGTAAAACCTGACCCGTCGGTCCTTTGGCTTTTGCGGCAATACGCACGTATTTCAGTAATTGTCGTTCTGTAAGACCATAATGAAAGCGCAATTTTTGTTTTTCTTGTAAACGCATACAATATTGAGATTTTCTACCAGAACGCGAAAAAGCACTCCCAACTCTAGGACTTTTACTAGTTAATCCTGGTAAAGCCCCCAAACGGCGTATTTTTTTGAAACGAGGTCCTCGGTAACGTGACATAAATACTCCTACTATACTT